CAACTTTTGTCTGACTACTTATTTCTTTCTAGATGATCCCTCTAGAAGAGAGTAATTCTAACAATCTTTCTAGTTACTTCGTTCTTTATTTTTATTTGAGACGGTCCTGAGGAAAGGGATTTTGTTTCCACCGAGCTAAAAAAACGGGTCGATGCCTCTAGTAAACCAGAGTCATCATTTAATAGCTATTTTGATTCAATTTTTTATTTGTAAAGCAAAAATTGAAGATTTAGTTACGATTAGAAACCTACTTGCTATCTTTATCCATGGATCCTTTACTCATACTGATTCAATTGGAAGTATTAATCCAATTCCAAAATTATGTTTCGTAATTTCATAATCCAATTTGTCACTTTCTAAGTGATCCTTGGATACAAATCACGAGAATGTATATTTTTTCTCGAATCCGTGATTGAGAGGTAAAGGATTAAATCCTTTTCTTTTTTCAAATAAAGTTTTTGGTCGGAATACGAATCAAACCGAAAACAAAGACCCTTTAACTATCAAAGGGTTAAAAAAACGAATCACACTTTTACCACTAAACTATACCCGCTACAATTCAATTATTGTATACAACTGGACCTTTTGTCGAACCGGAAAATGGGTATCATAAGATGGGATCATCAAAGAATCAAAAAATTTAGCGTATTTACCCTCTTTTTTTTTCGTTTTCGCGGATGGAAATAGTCGTTCTTCTTTTTTTGTTCGTGCTTGAATATTGCCTATTCCCTTTTTTTATATATTTATATATATTATAACTTTATAATATATATATAATAAAGTTTATATAATACTATTTCTATACTACTTTATTTATTTATATATATAAATATAAAATAATATATAATAAAAATACTAAGCATTTTTGTTTTCAAATCAGATAAATTAAAAATTATCATTATTTTTCTATAATTAGTTGGAACAAAACAAAAAGAGGCCCGGCTGGGTACTGACCAGACCAGGCCGTATCAATAAGAAGGGTCTTTCGAACAAAATACGAAGGGGTCGCTTTTTGTTTTCTTTATATTGTTGGCACTTTCGAGCCCTTTTCTTTATTTATTCTTTATTTATTTCATTTATTCTTTATTTATATTTATATTTATCGAAAAAAAATTACTGATAAAAATAGTACATATCTATATAATCTATATAATAGAGAAAGAAATACTCCTTATTTTTTTTTATGTGTAATCTAACCCAATTTTCAATTAGGAGAGATGGCTGAGTGGACTAAAGCGGCGGATTGCTAATCCGTTGTACGAGTTATTCGTACCGAGGGTTCGAATCCCTCTCTTTCCGGTTCCCTTGATGACTTTATTTATTTTTTTTTTCAAATTTGGCAAATCGTTTGTTTTTATATAAACAAAAAATCCGAAGAAAATAGAAAAGAAAAACCCTTATTCTTCGCGCCCAGGATTACGTCCAGGATCATTAGATAGGAATCCAAAGATGAAGAGAGAAACAAAAAATATCACTACTGTGTAAACGAAGAGTTTGAGAGTAAGCATTACACAATCTCCAAGATAATTAAAAAAAAAAAGAGAATAGATCCTCCATTTTTCTACCACATATCCTATTTGGATATCAAGAGCCGAGTTTCTTTCTAGAAAAAATCACGAACTTTCGAGGAAATCTAGGAAATTTGTAAGAAATTTTTCAATTTAAATAATTTCTTTTTTATATCTTTTAGATTAAGGATCTTATCGAAAACTTACAGCAGCTTGCCAAACAAAAGCTAAGAGAAAAAAGAACACGGGTATGACTGGCATAACATCTACGATTGGGTTCAAAAAAGCGTAGGCCTCGGGCAATTTTCCGAAGAAAAAACTACTTGAATAAAAGGCAGAATTAAGACAGATACAGATCAAACTAAAGATATTAAGCATAACAGACATTTTATTCTTGGAGATAATTGCATTTTGATTGAATTATTGATATGATATAAGGAAAAAGGGGAAAATTTAGGTAGACAAAAAATCCTTCTTTTCTTTTGAACTCACCCAATCAAAAATCCTCCAATTCTCAAAAGAGAATAGAGGAAATCATACTTTCATACAATATCTTAATTGAATTATATCTAATAATCAATTTAATTCTATATAATTCTATATTAATCCATATTATTAATTTATTAATCTATATTAATAACTAAATAGAATTCTATATTAATTATTATTATATTAATAATAAAATCCTAATAATAATCTAAATATCTATAGAATAAATTATATTGGAGTTGACAAATAACGAATACTGTAATTTAATTTACTATTAAATAGTACTATTTTTTTTTTACTAATTATACTTTAGTAGTATGGTTACTTTCTTAGTATCGTTTAGTAGTATCGAAAGTAGTTTCGAATAGAAACCTAAATGGGGTGTGGCCAAGTGGTAAGGCAACGGGTTTTGGTCCCGTCATTCAAAGGTTCGAATCCTTTCGTCCCAGAGCATATTCATTATCTTAGAATAGAATAAAGATTTTGTTGAATGGGGTAACGTCTAATGTTAGCTGGAATTTCTTTCTTTTTTTTTATCTTTTATGCATGAATCATATCTTTTTTACACAAACTGAATTGAATCGCGTACAAATGACACGCAAATGTAATTGACTCTATTTCTGATCCAGGTAAATTGGGAACATGGGTTCCCAGAGTTGGAATTAAAAAAAAAGGGTCTTTTCATCCTATGTTCCATCCCATCTTGTTTCGGGAAGTTAGTTATTTAGAAAAATATTCCGTCCCATATTGATTTTCTATTTTATCAATATTTGGATTTTCAAGGATCCTATATCCTATCTATTATTTCGTATCCTAGAAACTATATTTTTAGGAATTTTTATATAGATTTATTAAATCTAACTATTTTGGTACTAATGAAATTCATTCAAAGCCGATAGGATTAATTCTCCTAAGGGGTTAGACTAAAAAAAAAAAGGAGCAACTTAATTTGGACTTGTTGGGATTTGTACCTAGCCAGTCCGCATCCCCGAGCATAATTCCCATTTTTTTTCTCTTATGTCCCATTAGTCCTGTAGTACCCCGAGGGCGAATACATTAACTGAAGATATTAAAATTTCTGTGTCTGCCTGAATTGCATTAACAAAAATCAAATTAAAAAATTATATATGTAATTATATATCTATCCGAATCCGATGTATTTTCTTTGAATAAGTATTTCGTGTTTGGCCCTAATAAATTATTGTAAATTTATGTAACACTTAAAAGGGGGTGTTTTATGTTTTATATCTTTTATTCTCTTTTATTCACTTTCTTTTCTATTATGTATGGATATTATATTATGTATGGCAAGATTCGATTAGCGAAATCTTGCTGAACTACACAGCTTAAACAAAATAAAAAAAAATGAGGAAATGTTTAAAGTATATGTATCCTTCTATTCTATTTATATTCTATATATTCTATTTTTGTGAAAAAGGTTTTTGACTCCCTCGATTTTTCATTTAAAAATGAAAATATTTAAGAAATATTTAACCCTAACTTTTAATCTATTACTAACTTTTAATCTATTATTAAATATATTATTAAATATAAATTTTTTTTCATTTTAAATTAAGAGGACTTGCTAAAACTTATTCAGAAACTTCTTTACCGATTTGTAGCTATATTCTTTATTTACCGATCTATAGCTATATATATAAAATCTCTTTTATGTTCTAAAGAACATTATAGAACAATTAATTATAGAACAATTAATTAATTATAGAACAAAGGGATATAGATTACGATGTCTACAAACCAATGACTATTCATGATTCCATAATTGAATCAATTCCATACTGGTTCCAAATTAGAGGGATGTTATGGTAAAACTTCGTTTGAAACGATGTGGTAGAAAGCAACGTGCGACTTGAAGGACACGATCCATTGTGGATTCTTTCTTATATCCACCATTTTCGAAATGAGGGTGCTCTTGGCTTCGACATCCGTTGGTAACCTAAATAGTCCACGATGGAGCTCGAGTAGAAAGTATTAATTCATTTCTCAGGACAAGAATCTAGGGTTAATGCAAATCAATAAATTGGAGCAACTTCGTGAATATATCTTCGATATAGAAATGGAAGGGATCCCATTCGAGCAAGTTTCCAATTCAAAAGGAAAATTTCTTGGAATTAATAAAACCCTTTCGATCCAAAGTGTATCACGCGGGAATCTATTGTCCGTAGGATTCTTTGATAGAAGGAAATAAAAAAAAGGGGTATGTTGCTGCCATTTTGAAAGGATTAAGAAGCACCGAAGTAATGCCTAAACCCAATGATTTAAAACAAAGATAAAGGATCCCAGAACAAGGAAACACCGTTTTAATCGTCTCACTAACTGGGCCAGACTTAAGAATCCAAATAGATTTTAACCGAGACAAATAAAAAAGGGGGTAAAGACCACTCAATAAACGAAAGATTCTCTTTTGAATTATTGGAGAGTTATCTAACTTGAGTTATGAGTAAGAATGTTTTTTTTTAGAAAAGAAGAAGAAAAAACAGACTTAAACCCCAGTCTAATTGATTTGATGATTTTATAGAACCTTTTGTCATTTATGGAATTTATTCGAATTCCATACCATAGATAAAACTTCAAATCCAATTCTTTTTTTTTCTCGAGCCGTACGAGGAGAAAACTTCCTATACGTTTCTAGGGGGGGTGTATTGTTCATCTACATCTATCTCAATGAGTCGTCTATCGAATCGTTGCAATTGATGTTCGATCTCGAAGAGAAGGAAAAGATCTTCAGAAAGTAGGTTTTTATGATCCGATAAAGAATCAAACTTATTTAAATGTTCCCGCCATTCTCTATTTCCTTGAAAAAGGGGCTCAACCTACAGGAACTGTTCAGGATATTTTTCAAAGGGTGGGGGTTTTTAAGGAATTTTATTCTAATCAAACGAAATTGAATTAAGGATTAAGGAAATACAAAAAAGGGGGGCAGTTTTTTGTATATAACTTTGGATAACCTTTCTCTACTCTTTTTTATTACCCCCCCTTTTT